AGTGAAGTAATACTCCGGGTTCTCACAAAACAAAAGAAAATCCTTTTTTCAAAACTCATTCCTTATTTTATTAGTTAATGATCTAGTGATTGGATCTCTATGCTTATTCCGATATAAAATGAAATATTCAAATGATTTTTCATCGAATGACTATTCATCTATTGTATTTTCACGTAAATAGGGGCAAGAAAGTTCTATGGAAAAATGGTGGTTCAATTCGATGTTGTATAAAGGAAAATTAGAATACAGGTGTGGGCTAAGTAAATCAATCGATAGGTTTGGTGATCCTATTGAAAAAACCAGTGTAAGTGAAGATCCGGTTATAAACGATATGGATAAAAAGATTCATAGTTGGAGTGAAAGTTCTAGTTACAGTAATGCTAATCATTTAGTGGGTGTCAGGGACGTTCGTAATTTTATCTCTGATGACACCTTTTTAGTTAGAGATAGTAATAGGAATATTTATTCCATATATTTGGATATTACTAATCAAATTTTTGAGATTGACAATGATCCTTCTTTACTGAGTGAACGAGAAAGTTCTTTTTTTAGTTATTGGACTTATGCTTATCTGAAGAATGGATCGAAGAATGACGATCCGCCCTGTGATCATTCCATGTATGATACTAAATACAGTTGGAATAATCACATTACTAGGTGCATTAACTCTTATCTTGGTTCTCAAATTTGTATTGAGAGTTCCTTTTTAAGTAGTAGTGACAATTCCAGTGACAGTTACATTTATAGTTCCATTTATGGTGAAAGTAGAAATAGTAATGAAAGGGGGAGCTCCAGTATAAGAACTAGCAGGAATGGTATTGATTTCACTCGAAGAGAAAATTCTACTGATTTCGATTTGACTCAAAAATATAGGCATTTGTGGGTTCAATGCGAAAATTGTTATGGATTAAATTATAAGAAACTTTTGAAGTCCAAAATGAATATTTGTGACCAATGTGGATATCATTTGAAAATGAGTAGTTCAGATCGAATCGAACTTTCGATTGATCCAGGTACTTGGGATCCTATGGATGAAGACATGGTTTCTCTGGATCCTATTGAATTTCATTCGGAGGAGGAACCTTATAAAGATCGTATTGATTCTTATCAAAGAAAGACAGGATTAACCGATGCTGTTCAAACAGGCATAGGTCGACTAAACGGTATTCCCATAGCAATTGGAGTTATGGATTTTCAGTTTATGGGGGGTAGTATGGGATCCGTAGTAGGCGAGAAAATCACCCGTTTGATCGAGTACGCTAACAATAAATTTTTACCTCTGATTCTAGTGTGTGCTTCCGGAGGAGCACGTATGCAAGAAGGAAGCTTGAGCTTGATGCAAATGGCTAAAATATCTGCTGCTTTATATGATTATCAATCCCATAAAAAGTTATTCTATGTATCAATCCTTACATCTCCTACTACTGGTGGGGTAACGGCTAGTTTTGGGATGTTGGGAGATATCATTATTGCCGAACCGAATGCTTATATTGCATTCGCAGGTAAAAGAGTAATTGAACAAACATTGAATAAGATAGTACCTGAAGGTTCACAAGCGGCTGAATATTTATTCGATAAGGGCTTATTCGATCCAATTGTACCACGTAATCCTTTAAAGGGTGTTCTGAGTGAGTTATTTAAGCTTCACGCTTTTTTTCCTTTGAATTAAAATTCACTTATTAAGTTAAGTAGAGCCTTAAGTCAAATTATTTTTATTTAATTTAGTTACATTTTTGTATTTGTAGCGAACAATTAGATAGTTTATCGGAATCAAAGTAAAAATTCTAAGGAAGAATTTATTTTTTCTTTGGTGACATAATCATAATATTTAATTTTAAATTGTATAAAGAATCGTGCGGATAATTCTTTTTTTATACCGATATTACTGATTATTAATTAGGAAACCTCTATCTCTATCAACAAGATAAAAAAATGGTTCCTTCTTCGAAATTCAAATTGGGCAAGGCAAATAAAATAAACCTAAGTTCATCTTTCCTTCTTGCTTCGTATGTATAGTATATATAATTCAAATATAGAAAATATAGATATAGAGTATCTTTTCTTTCTACTCTATCTTCCGAGAATCTCTATTTTTACTAAGAATCCTGTTATTGGATTGAATTCTAACGAATCCTTCGGGAATTTGTAAGAAACTCTTTATTTCTTTATTTATTAAATAAAATAAAAATGAGAATTCAATTCTAATTTTAAGACAAGAATAGAATAGATTATCATACGTATATTTCTATATTTCATGTAGAAAGATAAAGAAGAATAAGTCTCATTTATTTAATTATCTATTCCTTGCACTTATTATTTAATATATATACTCACTTAGATATACTCAATCTAATTATATACGAATTATAATTATTCTAAGATATCTTTCTAACAATAACAGGTACAAATATTAAATCGAGGTACCCATTCTATGACAACTCTTAACAACTTACCCTCTCTCTTTGTGCCTTTAGTGGGCCTAGTATTTCCGGCAATTGCAATGGCTTCTTTATCTCTTCATGTTCAAAAAAACAAGATTTTTTAGATTCGATAGGTGCAAAATCTTATCTATTTTTTTCAAGACTTAGATATAGATAACACAGATATCTATTTATTAGTAGTAGAATAGGGCGGTTTCCTCCGAACATAGATCTTATGTATGCGTAAATATATGGGTAAATAAATTATAGCAATTTTCAAATAGATCGGAATCGAGGTGGATGTATGAAATGTAAAGTCAATATATCTATATGTGGATATCTATAGGAGATCATAGAAAAGGGATATTCTTATTTTAGACCTAACCAATTGGATCTAACCAATTAGATGAATTACTCCTAAAGGGTTACATCCGAATGATGCTAGTTGATGAGAGTTACTTCGGAAACAAAAAAGGAAAGTCAAATTCATTTGGACTATTTTCTCAATTCCAATAAAATGCAACTGGATCTAGTATGAGTTGGCGATCAGAACATATATGGATAGAACTTATAGTGGGGTCTCGAAAAATAAGTAATTTCTGCTGGGCCTTTATCCTTTTTTTAGGTTCACTAGGATTCGTATTAGTTGGATCTTCCAGTTATCTCGGTAAGAATTTGATATCTTTAGTTCCCTCTCAACAAATTACTTTTTTTCCACAAGGGATCGTGATGTCTTTCTACGGTATCGCAGGTCTCTTTATTAGTTCCTATTTGTGGTGCACAATTTCGTGGAATGTAGGTAGTGGCTATGATCGATTCGATAGAAAAGAAGGAATAGTGTGTATTTTTCGTTGGGGATTTCCTGGAAAAAATCGTCGCATCTTCCTACGATTTCGTATGAAAGATATTCAGTCCATCCGAATAGAAGTTAAAGAGGGTATTTATGCTCGTCGTGTCCTTTATATGGAAATCAAAGGACAGGGGGCCGTTCCCTTGACGCGTACTGATGAGAATTTGACTCCGCGTGAAATTGAGCAAAAAGCCGCCGAATTGGCCTATTTCTTGCGCGTACCGATTGAAGTATTTTGAAATGAACTTGAACTGAAGAAGAAATTCTTTCCCATCGGTAGGGAGAAAATTCAAGACTTCTCTTTTCTTTCTTCAGCATAGCATAGCTTAATAAAGTTTTTTCAGAACGTTCATTCGATCCAAAGTAGACGTATATGGAACATCCATAAAACGAAACTTTTTTGTCCGCATAAAAAATGATTTATGCGTATGGAAATCCACTCAACTCAATTCAGTAAAAAACAAGTAAAAGTAACAAATCGAAATAAAATAATAGATTCATCTCGTATATCAAAACATTTCGGAATAAAGGATTTCTCTTTTTATTTTCAATATGAATTGATAGGTTAGATACAAATAGATCATATCTTGTAAATGCTCTCTCCTTTCTTTTGTCAATCGACCTTTCTTTTTTTTTTTATCTTTTCTTTTGTGTTTCTTAATGATCAAAGGCAAAGGACTGCTTGTATCTCTTATAAGGATAACTTTTCTGTCTTGTTTTGCCACTCATTTTTGATCATTAGTTTTTGAATTTGTGATCGTTAGATCAGAATATTCTTCATAAATCTCGCTCCATTTTTCCTGGACTATAACTGTGGGTAGCCGGCCATTTTTTTTTCGAAAGATTTTTTTTTGATAGAAAGGACAAGGGGAGTTCTTTTGGCTTGAAATCCGAATAATATTCATTACTTGCTTGAATTGGTTGGTTCTTTCAAGCATTCATCGAAAAGGGCTTCGAATTTGATCAATTCAATTGAGGTATCTGGAAACAATATTTTTTCTTATTTCTTCATTCGAAACGGGCTCTTATTCTATTTCTGGATTCTTTCTAAATTCAAGGACTCATTACTAAATCACAAATAAAAAACAGGGAATAGATTCATAGGTCCGATGCCTTGGAATAGAACTTAGGGTTAATAGAAATAGTAGATCACATAGATTCAACAAATGAGGTGGGTTCATTAACAATTCAAAGATGAAAAAATGGCAAAAAAGAAAGCATTTCTTCCTCTTCTATATCTTACATCTAGAGTATTTTTGCCCTGGTGGATCTCTCTCTCATTTAATAAATGTCTTGAATTTTGGATTACTAATTGGTGGAATACTAGGCAATCCGAAACTTTTTTGACTGATATTCAAGAAAAGAGTATTCTAGAAAAATTCATAGAATTGGAAGAACTCTTACTCTTGGACGAAATGATAAAAGAATACCCGGAAACACATCTACAAACACTTCGTATAGGAATCCACAAAGAAACGATCCAATTGATCAAGATGCACAATGAGGATCATATCCATATGATTTTGCACTTATCGACAAATATAACCTCTTTCATTATTTTAAGTGGTTATTCTATTCTGGGTAATGAAGAACTTGCTATTCTTAACTCTTGGGTTCAAGAATTCCTATATAACTTAAGTGACACAATAAAAGCTTTTTCTATTCTTTTAGTAACTGATTTATGTATCGGATTCCATTCGCCCCATGGTTGGGAACTAATGATTGGCTATGTCTACAAAGATTTTGGATTTGCTCACAACGATCAAATTATATCTGGTCTTGTTTCTACTTTTCCAGTCATTCTGGATACAATTTTTAAATATTGGATCTTCCGGTATTTAAATCGTGTATCTCCATCACTTGTAGTGATTTATCATTCAATGAATGACTGATCCAACTATAATATTTGTTACTTTGTAACATAAGGTACATAAGCAAAGCATTTCAATTTTAAGACGTACTTACTCTTTCTACCCTACAGGGATTTCTCCTACTCCTATATTCCAGTAAAATGATTTCAGTACAGTAAATAGCAGAATTGTGGATAGGGAACTATACAAGCGACTTACCTAATCTTATTGTATAAATTTTCGGGATCAATGATTGGACCATGCAAACTAAAAACACCTTTTCTTGGATAAAGAAAGAGATTATTAGATCTATTTCCGTATCGCTAATGATATATATCATAACTCGGACATCCATTTCCAATGCATATCCCATTTTTGCACAGCAGGGTTATGAAAATCCACGAGAAGCGACCGGGCGTATTGTATGTGCCAATTGCCATTTAGCTAATAAGCCCGTGGATATTGAGGTTCCGCAAGCGGTACTTCCTGATACTGTATTTGAAGCGGTTGTTCGAATTCCTTATGATATGCAAGTTAAACAAGTTCTTGCTAATGGTAAAAAGGGAGGTTTGAATGTGGGGACTGTTCTTATTTTACCTGAGGGATTTGAATTAGCCCCCCCCGATCGTATTTCGCCCGAGATGAAAGAAAAGATAGGAAATCTGTCTTTTCAGAGCTATCGCCCCACTAAAAAAAATATTCTTGTGATAGGTCCTGTTTCTGGTCAGAAATATAGTGAAGTCACCTTTCCTATTCTTTCCCCGGACCCCGCTACTAATAAAGATGTTCACTTCTTAAAATATCCCATATATGTAGGTGGGAACAGAGGAAGGGGTCAGATTTATCCTGATGGGAGCAAGAGTAACAATACAGTTTATAATGCTACAGCGGCTGGTGTAGTAAGTAAAATCATACGAAAAGAAAAAGGGGGGTACGAAATAACCATATCGGATGCGTCAGATGAACGTCAAGTGGTTGATATTATCCCCCCAGGGCCAGAACTTCTTGTTTCCGAAGGCGAATCTATCAAAGTTGATCAGCCATTAACGAGTAATCCTAATGTGGGTGGATTTGGTCAAGGGGATGCGGAAATAGTACTTCAAGATCCATTCCGTGTCCAAGGCCTTTTGTTCTTCTTGGCATCTGTTATTTTGGCACAAATATTTTTGGTTCTTAAGAAGAAACAGTTTGAGAAGGTTCAATTGTCCGAAATGAATTTCTAGATTCTCGGATTTCCAATATCAAGTTCATAAAAAGAATCAAATTCTTGTTTTGGGAATTCAATTATGTTCTGTATATGTTATGTATGATCAAAAATTATGAAAAGCTTTTTGCTTGTTTCTATTCCAGATGTCGATATCGGGAATTATTTGTACCTAGTCATAGTATGTATATTGTGAAGAAGATTATTTTACTTTATCCCTTCTTTTTTTTTCAAGCCAAATTCAAGCGGTGTCACTAGGTCACTCTTGTGAGATTGAAATGTCATAGAATGGATCAATCTTTTTCTATTCTAATAGAATAACATCTAAAATTTCACTGGATACTAAACATAAGATAAGTAAGTGGAGACTAGAAAACAAAGGATTATTCGCCTTCTTCTTCTTAGTCTTTTCTTTGACACAAGAAAGTCATTTTCTACATTTCTTTCTTGTGTCTACATAAAAACGGTTTTTGATCCCGTTCGTCAAAAATTACTATCCTTATTAGTTTCTATTTTTTCCATGTTTATCAGAACCCTTTTTTCTATTTATTACGTATCCATATAGAAAGTAGTGAACAAACAAAAAAAAATAGAGGGAAATCTTTTGATAAAATAGAACTTATTCTAATGGACTTAGAAAAAATTAAACTTTGATGAGATACTAAATAGAGTAGAGTAAGGATAAGGATCTATTCGAAAAGGATTTGCTTTGCATAATAGCTGATCGACAGAAATATATATTGTAATTGTGTCATTCAGGAAAATGAAATCGAGCGATTCCTTCTTTCTTCTAACTTTGAAAGATAGATAAGATACTATCCGCGAATAAGGGATGCTCTAAATTAATTAATGAAGTTTTCAAAAACATTATAAGAAATGAAGTTTTTTTTCAAAATAGGGAAAAGTTCTTTTTTTATTTATACTAATAAAATATTATGAAAGCTTAAGAAGGCTTAAGAAGGCTTAAGAAGGCAAGGACCACTTGCCTTCTTAAGCTTTCATGTCTCCAACTCAGTTCATCTTATTATTAGATTATTACAGAGATGAACCCAACCCGGAGTATGAACCATAAAAGAAAATACCTATTAAACCGATCACAAGAATACCAGTTACAGTACCTATTATCCAAAGAGGAATCCTTCCAGTAGTATCGGCCATTTATCCCGCTTCCCTCCA